CAAGGTTCAAAATCGAATTAGTAGTAGATATACACACCAATTTCATTGAATATGGGATCAAGGGTACTGCTTTCTATGCTATGATGTAAAGGATATGTGGAAGATTCTTGCTCTTAGTCTTTCGGGGGTTGTAGTCTTTATTTGAGCGGGGGTATCCTCAAATAAGAACGAGGCCCGTCCCAGAAATGGGGCGGGGAAGGAGAAGCGGGCATGTGGGTCTCCTTCGCATTTCTATCAATATTGGAATGAGGTTTGAAAGGCTATCATTGGTAGGCGGACAAGTGAGCATTCCAGTGTGATTGGGGAGAGAATAAGGTAGGCGCTGTGAATCAGGCTATTCGTGAAAGGAGATTTGTATAAAGGCGGCGAAACTACATCTCGTAAGAAGAACCACATCTGTCTCAAGCTCAAGCCGACCCAACCTGAAGAAAACTACTGAATCAGAATCTGCTCTTGGGATAGGAATTCAGCCAATCTTTCCCGAAATTCCCGGGAAAATGAAACTGTATCGATTTCAATGTCCGTCTATAGGCAAAAATGGACTTGCAATCAAAAATACGGGGTTTTAGCGAGTTGATCGATTTGAATGTCCGTTTATGGGCAGAAATCGATTTGCAACAAATTTTCCCGAGAAAACGTGCAATAAAGAAAGGAGTGAAGTAGCCCATGCGTATATGGGATCCGAACGGTTAAGTAGATTGTCATTCCGTTGAGGACTTACCCGAAACAGTCTAATCTTTTGATTTTAGTTAACTTTCACTCTGGGACTTCACTTCAATTAAAGAAAGTAACCAAAACTGTAACAATGCTATGTTAGAATATTCTAGTCTGTAGAGACCGGTTTCCGCCCTCGGACACTAATGCCAGTTTTTGGCTCATTTTCTTTAACCTGGGTCTGACTGCTTGACTCATCAACCTTAAAGTCTTCCTCCATCAGGTCATCTTCCGGAGCCAAGCCTTCTGAAAGAAAGCTCATAAGAAAACTCCGTTGACGAGGTCTGTCCCTTCTCCAGCTTCTTGTGGTCTTTCCCAGCCTTACCTTCTGCTCTGGGTACTTCACCATCAGACCAACCTAATGGTTGCCTTCTCTGCTTCAGTCTGTATTTTCCTCTTCACTGAAGCCTTCTTCCTCAGCATCCTCCTTTTCTGGCTGGGTCCTTGTCAGCTTAGATGATTTCAGTTATGCTGGACTCTCTCCTACAGCCTCCTTCTCAGGTCTCGCTTTCTGTGCGGCATGAACCCACTGATTGGAAGACAATACCTATAGGGGGCTGGTAATTGAAATCCGAATAAGCTCTTCAAGTAGAAGGAACTCCCAGAGTGTGAAGCCCCTTGGAGTAGGGGTAGGGGGATGAGACTTGGTCTGGGGCAATTGCACCGTTCTCTCCCTCCGCACATGACTAATCGAGAACGAACTTCGCAATTAGAATGACTCGACCTTCTCAGGCACTGCGGAATGGTCCCAGAAAGGAGTCGAAGATTCCAGTCCTGTCGAAGGCTAAGTCCCTGGAATCTTCGACAGTAGGGTCAGAATCAACCTAGTTCTCATAGCAGGGAGTAGCGACTGCTTAGTCTGGTAAGCTTGTGCTGCAATTCCTTAATTGACTTGCTCTTGGACTTTGTTCCAGACTGGTAGGCAGCTTGTGTGCGGGGTGAAAGGACGAGAACCCGCTGGCATCGATACCGCCTTTAGGGACTGACTTCTTCATTAGCTGTCATCACTCTATTCTATGGGCTAGCCCGCTTGAGCGATTCCTTACCACTCTTACGCTTTGGAGATTAAGGAAACCATGCTCCACCTTCTGCAGATGATCCAGCGGTAAAAGATTCTCTTTCAACCGAGGGGCATTAGTCAATCAATGAAAAGGAAGAAGTAGTTTAGTTCAAGAAGTAGTTTGGCTTCCCTTCCCGAATGTTGGTTTGGAGTTGACCCAGTAGCAGGAGTTGAACACAGCTGATATTGATCCGCTGCTACATCCGCTGAAAGATCTGTTGCCAGTTCTGATGGGGATAGGCATGAAGGCCAATCATTCCGGTTATCTGAGTTTCCCTCGACAATGCCGGAGATGTTATAAATCTAGAGTAACTGGTGGCAATCTCCCGACTGGCGGAGAGCGGGTATTACATGTCGAATATATAGTCTAGAAAACACTCGTTACGCCGACAATTGATAGTGCTAGCACGGAACTTATCAACGCTGCTCTTACACTAGGAAGAGTCTCTAAGACCTATAGGTAGGCCAATTAGACTGAATTAGTCAGTCTATCGATTACCTGTGAGATATGTCCATTAACTGCTTTACTTGCTAATGATAGGTTAACCCGAAGGTAAGAAGTGATTGAATGAGCGTGTGGTAGTATGAATTCCTTCCCTGCGGAGGTAGGGATTCCTGGAAGATCTGTTATATGGCATCGGAATGGTTTAGGGCAGAACCATTGTATATAATAACCCGTGCCACGATCATGTCTTTGCATTTGACAGTGATATATAATGGGCGGACATGCCCTGTTCCATCTGGGGTCATTTCCTCATCAGTGAAGGTGATGTAGTTTGTCGCTAGAATCGATCCCACGAGGTTCTGAAATTTGTCTACAGAGACATCCTTGGGGACGTGAGCTTCATTCAAACACTTTCAACAGGGCAGGTGGCTTTCAGAGGCAAGCAGCAGAGAGAGGAAATCTTCGAGGGCATCTTCTCAAGTTGTTCCACGATATCATATTCACTGCGTTTGAAGCAACTCAGGAACTTCTTAGCCTCTTCCTCAGACACTTTCTTTTTTTTTAACCTCCACTTTTGATTCTCGAATTCTCTCTAAAGGGGATTCCTCCTCACTTTCCTTGGCTTTCCGTTTTTTCTAGCGGAAGGAAGTTCTCATTTTGAAACCCGCGAGCTTAGGGTGCGCATTTTCGTTGAAAGAGGAAAGATAAAGGAATTTATTCCCCGCTCCATTGGCTTACGAAAAGGTTTTCCAAACACCAGACATTGGTAAAAGTACTAAACGTAAGACTTGGGTTTACCCATACCACTCATACGGACAAGCTTCGGATTAGGATTCTGATCGGGTTACCTTCAGGTGCTCCTTATTATATTAATAGTGACACGTGAGAGATCTGACCTTTATACCCAAAGGTATGCAAAAGGAACAACTCCCATATTGTCACTAGATTCTGAGCATTTCTCCCTTGCAGTAGCGACACAGTCAGCACAGGCTTTAGACGAAGTAGAAGAGAGAAAGTCCTATCTTTCGAGTTACTAAGCATCTCGATCTAGTAAAATAGCAAATTCGAAACTTGGGGGGAAATCTTCCTGAATAGCTAAAGCCAAAGAAAGACCAGTAATGACATACTCTACAACGAGTAGAAAAGAAAGAGCCTTCTCTCATTACACGGATTTCGCACTTTTAACCGACAGAACAGGCTAGGAGGTATAGCTTGGATTCGGATTATAAGATGGATAGACATAGACACAGGCCTTACTTCTTACTCTTACCCAGGCCGGGAGATGCTCTATCTTTCCCGATCGACATTGTAAGAAAACTAGCACTTTAATCTGAAAGTGGTGAGGCATCAAAGGCAAAGGCCCAACCAACAAAGGCATTAGTATCAGATTCAAGGTTTTCAGCCGGATCGAGCTGCATTCTATTCTGGTTGGGAAAGCGGCGAAAGTTCCATTCATCCGGGATTACAATCTCCATCAGCCAATGCAGAAGGTAAGCCAGACGGGAATGTAGGTGACAATAAGATGGATGTGTCTGGCACCAACCCACTGGTTGAGAGGAAAGAAAAGGGGATCCAAATTTCCCATCAATCAATTGAGGGCTTTCCGGACCTTCCCCACCCCTCTTTCCATTCTTCCTTCCCCTCTCACTCCCCCTTTTTCAAGAAAGAAGCCCCGCTCCCTAAGAAGGGGCCCCTCTCTGATAAGGAAGGAAACGAAAGAATCTCCATTTTATGACAAATCCGGTCCGATGGCTGTTCTCCACTAACCACAAGGATATAGGGACTCTATATTTCATCTTCGGTGCCATTGCTGGAGTGATGGGCACATGCTTCTCCGTATTGATTCGTATGGAATTAGCACGACCCGGCGATCAAATTCTTGGTGGGAATCATCAACTTTATAATGTTTTAATAACGGCTCACGCTTTTTTAATGATCTTTTTTATGGTTATGCCGGCGATGATAGGTGGATCTGGTAATTGGTCTGTTCCGATTCTGATAGGTGCACCTGACATGGCATTTCCACGATTAAATAATATTTCATTCTGGTTGTTGCCGCCAAGTCTCTTGCTCCTATTAAGCTCAGCCTTAGTAGAAGTGGGTAGCGGCACTGGGTGGACGGTCTATCCGCCCTTAAGTGGTATTACCAGCCATTCTGGAGGAGCAGTTGATTCAGCAATTTCTAGTCTTCATCTATCTGGTGTTTCATCCATTTTAGGTTCTATCAATTTTATAACAACTATCTCCAACATGCGTGGACCTGGAATGACTATGCATAGATCACCCCTATTTGTGTGGTCCGTTCCAGTAACAGCATTCCCACTTTTATTATCACTTCCGGTACTGGCAGGGGCGATAACAATGTTATTAACCGATCGAAACTTTAATACAACCTTTTCTGATCCCGCAGGAGGGGGAGACCCCATCTTATACCAGCATCTCTTTCGGTTCTTCGGTCATCCAGAGGTGTATATTCCCATTCTGCCTGGATCCGGTATCATAAGTCATATCGTTTCGACTTTTTCGGGAAAACCGGTCTTCGGGTATCTAGGCATGGTTTATGCCATGATCAGTATAGGTGTTCTTGGATTTCTTGTTTGGGCTCATCATATGTTTACTGTGGGCTTAGACGTTGATACCCGTGCCTACTTCACCGCAGCTACCATGATCATAGCTGTCCCCACTGGAATTAAAATCTTTAGTTGGATCGCTACCATGTGGGGGGGTTCGATACAATACAAAACACCCATGTTATTTGCTGTAGGGTTCATCTTTTTGTTCACCATAGGAGGACTCACTGGAATAGTCCTGGCAAATTCTGGGCTAGACATTGCTCTACATGATACTTATTATGTGGTTGCACATTTCCATTATGTACTTTCTATGGGAGCCGTTTTTGCTTTATTTGCAGGATTTCACTATTGGGTGGGTAAAATCTTTGGTCGGACATACCCTGAAACTTTAGGTCAAATCCATTTTTGGATCACTTTTTTCGGGGTTAATCTGACCCTCTTTCCCATGCATTTCTTAGGGCTTTCGGGTATGCCACGTCGCATTCCAGATTATCCAGATGCTTACGCAGGATGGAATGCCCTTAGCAGTTTAGGCTCTTATATATCCGTAGTTGGGATTCGTCGTTTCTTCGTGGTCGTAACAATCACTTCAAGCAGTGGAAATAACATAACAAGGGCGAACATTCCTTGGGCTGTGGAACAAAATTCAACCACACTGGAATGGCTGGTACAAAGTCCTCCAGCTTTTCATACTTTTGGAGAACTTACAATAATACAACGCCGCGTTCTCCGAAGATTGAGGAACAAGAAGAGATCTATTAAGAGAAAGATTTCTCCGAGAAAAAATATGAACAGTTACATCCAATCACAAACTACACGAAAGTTGCCCCTTTTTCATGCTCTCTTAGTTCCTATGGCTCTCTCCTTTTTATGTTTATGTAGCATTCCGATTGCCTTTTGTGCCGGCGAGGCCGTACCGTCCCATTCGGAGTTGTTTACGTATACTTCGGATATGGAAGACTCCGGGCGTAGTAGTAGTACCTCAGCGGTCAATCAACCGCTTCCGGGGGAACAAGCTATGCCTCCCGCTCTTCCAGTTATGCAGGAAGCTGCTTCGCATTGGTGGGATCTCAACCTCCCCCCAGGCTCCAGGGACGAGCTCTCCGACCTTGTCGCGGAGCTCGATCAAGTCGAGAGGGAGATTCGCCACTTGTCCTTATCCCCCACCGAAGGTCGGGAGGCCAGACAAGAGCGCCTCCTGACGGTTCTGGACGAAGTCGACCGCCGGTTGGAGCATGCCCGGGAAATGGATCGGGTTCGTGACAACGAACGTGCTCGGCTACGGGCGGAGCTTCACTCCAGGATAAGGCCTTTTTTTGCCCTAAAAAGGGGAGGCCCGGGAAATGGTTTTTAATTCCCTCCAGCTACAACTCCTAGCCCAAGACCACTTCCTTCAAGAAGCGGGGGAAGGGTCTACTTCTGCTCCCGTCTTAAAGGAGCCCCCATTCAAATAATGGGACTTGGGCTAGGACTGGTGGGTGGAAAAGCCAGGATGACTTTCTACCGGCGTGGTGCTACTGGATGCTTCTGATCAATAGAACAGGAAGAGGAGGAAAAAAAAGCTTCTGATGAGCATCTATTTGAGTCGATCATTTCCAAGATCTAATTCCAGTTTATTCTTATGTAGTGGAAAGGCCTTACAATCTGAAGTTTTACGCTTAGGGGAAGAAATGTTCTTGGTGGATGCAGGACCTGGGACCCCCAGAATTTGTATGCAAGATGAGCCTACAGGAGTGCCAATCAACCGAGCCACCAGGTTTGAGAATAAGGTGGGATCCAAAGATGTAGTGGCCGGTGAATCACGGATCAAAAAGAAGATTTTGGAGAGATTATTCATCGATCTAGTGGCCGGCGAATCACGGATCAAAGAGCGAGCAGCCGCCAGGTTTAATGATTTGGTGGGATCCAAAGATGTAGTGGCTGGTGAACCGCTTCTTCTTCTTCCACGAAGATTCAGACAAAACCTAGCTTGGATGGAACTGAACAAGATTTGGCGAACGAATACAAAGGTAAAAGGCTTTATTATTGATAAAGTAAAAAAAGGAGGTTATTCAGTAGCCATCGCGGGTTTCATTACTTTTCTTCCATTCCGTTCTCACAACAAAAGAAGAAGGAAAAATATATCGAAAGATCGATTCACCATTGAGAGCATTAACCCCAAAAGGACGAATATTGTGGTGTTCTAACAGCGGCAGATCAAACAAGAACTTTATGAGCGAAATCTGCTGACGAAAATCTTTCCTTTTTTTTCAATTCCGAAGCGAAACCTAGCGTCTCCTGATAACACTCTATCACCTTAATATTCTTTTGTTGAGGGTCTGGCACTTATTACTGGCCGCTCTGTCATTGTCTGATTTTTTGTTGTCTGATCACACTCGAAATTATGTATCTACTTATCGTATTTTTGCCCCTTATCGGTAGTTCCTTTGCAGGTTTTTTCGGACGTTTTCTAGGATCAGAAGGAAGCGCTATAATGACCACTACGTGCGTTTCATTCTCTTCGATCTTCTCTTTGATTGCTTTTTATGAAGTCGCACCGGGAGCTAGTGCTTGCTATCTAAGAATTGCTCCATGGATCTCATCGGAAATGTTTGATGCTTCTTGGGGCTTCTTTGGCGACCGTGAAGTCACCGGATGAATTGCCGAGTAGATAGATCAGATCCGGACGCGGCTGTTGCTCCGCGGCGATACGGACTCGACCCGCTCCT